GGATTCTTTTGAAATTGGCAGTGATTTATACTCATCCATATCGAATTCTCCAAAAAACAAAAACAAAAATAAATACCATTTTGGCTGGCTCATTATCCATCAAATCAAATCCTATAGATCTAACAATGATGGAATTTCGATTCTATGAATCTTTGACTGGAATCTATGAGATAGGTGTAATAAAAATTTATACTTAACTTAAATTGGCATTTTTAAGAGATGCAAATGGAACGGAATTGATAAAACATTCCTAGAAACAGAATTCTCCCACTTAGGCTTACTATGTTTTAGGATTTTTTTTATAATATCAAAACTGATTCAGTTTCTTATATTATAATGTATAACGGTATTTATATTCTAATCTACTTGAATATGGAATACCAGAAAACCATCTGAATTTGTATTTATTAAACGTTAAACACGTGCAAAAATACCTCGTCCGGCCGTCTTCTTGCTTTGTTTAATGCGCTCCCTTCTCTCCTTTCCGTGGTCAATTGACAGCCTGACTTAGGGCGAAATATAATTGCATCGCGCAGACCAAAATAATCTTTTGGTTAGTCACTGCGAATCCGAGTGTAAAGCTTGGATAATGAAAGAAGAATGAACGAAGAAAGAAAGTTCTCGACCATCGTTTTTCGGTTTGATTCAGAAACTTTATTTCATTGGTCTTTCTCGTCTTTCTCTCTTTCAAGTTTCAAGATTGTATAGTTTAATGGTAAAGTTTGATTACCATTAACCCCCAGAATAGTTAACGAGTCTTTCGGTTTGATCCTATTCATCTCCTAAAGGGTCCGCCCCTCTGCACCTATCCGATTTTTTGTGTTTTCCTTATGCTGACCCTCGGCCCCCATGGTCCAGCGGTTTCACGACTTCTCTCTTTCACGGAGATAACGAGGGTTCAAGTCCCTCTGGGGGTAAATCATGCCCATAGGAATGATATTTTCAATCGTCTAAAATCAATTAGGCGTTGGGTCGATGCCCGAGTGGTTAATGGGGACGGACTGTAAATTCGTTGACAATATGTCTACGCTGGTTCAAATCCAGCTCGGCCCAACAATTCGCCAATCTACCATCAGATGGTAGAACCCTCTTGTTCTTAAGAAATACCTGATACGAGAGAATAAAAAAGAATCGAAATTTTCTGCTAGATCCCTTCTGATTCCCCCTGGGATTGTAGTTCAATAGGCAAGAGCACCGCCCTGTCAAGGCGGACGTTGCGGGTTCGAGCCCCGTCAGTCCCGACGGATCCAATAAGTACATCAATTCGCCTCTCTATTTTCTGTGAAATAAGGGACAGAGAGCCTAATTTAATTCCGAAGGTTTTTCCCCCCCTTTTTTCAGGATTCTGTCGAAGAAAGAACAAACCCTAAACTAAAATGAAAATAACTAAAATAGTGAAGTTGATAGAATATTCCATCTTTGCTCCCGCGACTCATCTTTATCATACTTCTTTGTCTTCCAAAGAAAATTGGATCATTAAAAAAACGGCGTTTAGAACCTAATTCCTCTCTTTGTCCACTTCGCTTTGTATTGTTTGTTGGGGTTTTGTAGTTAATGGAAACGGACGGGTGGTTAGATGCTACTTCATTTGATGGTTCTACAAGGAAGACCTAAGGTAGGTTATAGAAAAGAAGGATAAATAAAGGAATTTTGGATTGGGCCGGGAATCCAATCTTGGATTCGGTATGGATAAAAGATCTTCGTATGTTATACTATTCAATTCTCGACGACGAATTAATTTAATAGCTCAGATATTGTTATTCATGATATTGATCCGATTCAAGATCATCGATAGGGAATGCATTCATTGAATTGACAGGTGAAAGATTTATCATCTCTATGGGATTAAATCCCGAGTTATTGTGAAATAAAAAAAACATGAGATTATGGAAGTAAATATTCTTGCCTTTATTGCTACTGCACTGTTCATTTTAGTTCCTACTGCTTTTCTACTTATAATTTACGTAAAAACAGTCAGTCAAAATGATTAATTACTTTAGTTGAAGAAATCAAATGAAAAGGATTCCATTTTTGCGTCTTAAATGAAATCAACGGGCTATAATCGGCGGTATTCTATGAGATCCGAGAGTATGGTAAGTAAGAAATAAATTTATTTCTTACCATACTCTCTATTAGTGTTATTGTAGTGTATAAAGTTGTACTTGACTTTCTAATAAAGTTGGTACTATATTAGCTTTTATCTTCAATATCTGTAGTTATTAATCCATATATGGAATTGACGTAGGACCCAATTCTATTTCTTTGATACATCTATTTATTCCGATCAATCTGAAATAATCGTTTTACTGTTATAGAATACATTTCTCCACTAGAATCCAATGGAATTTCGAAATGAAGATATTTTTAGTTGAAAATTATTTCAATTCAAATAAAAAAATGCGTTGCAGAACGATCTATAAAACAATTGATACCGTTTCATTCCTCAACTAAATTAGGAGTGCTTCTAAAGTCCACTTCTTCCCCATACTACGAGTGAAAGGGAAAATGTAAAGACTACCATTAAAGCAGCCCAAGCGAGACTTACTATATCCATGTGAATTATGTCCCTTATCTCTATGATAGAATTATTCCATTATTGCTCACTAATAATAGTAGAATCAATGGTCCAGAGTCAAAAAGGGATTCTGGCCAAACACTATTGATGAACCAATCAAATAAATCCATTTCTAAAAAATTACTATATGATATGATTTCTAATCGGCAAAGACTAAACACGAGTAAAATACACAATGACACCACAAAGGAATGTTACTAATGGAACATGTAGTAATAAAATAAGAGGGCCCATTCCTTTTTTTGCCTTCATAAGTAAAAATAGCGAAATTGCTATTTATTACATACTTTTCTTTCCTATTTGATCTAATCCGTACCCTTTCCCGATTGTCTCTCTGAAGCAGTTGGGAGATAGTATATTATACTCTTGAGGAGGGGAAAAAATGCTTTTTTTTCACTTTTTCTATACTTTTTCTATAAAAAAGTAAATTATCCATCCAATCTCAATCTAATAGTGATTCAATGCCTGAACACTCCGAGATTCTCGCGAGTCTATATTCGATTCGTTTGTTGATGAGGCGGCACCCGGATTTGAACTGGGGAAAAAGGATTTGCAGTCCCCCGCCTTACCACTCGGCCATGCCGCCAAAACGATACACAATAGGAGAAATTTTTCCCTTTTTGGGTTGGATTACTAAACTTTAGTTTATTGTACTTGCATCTTGCATCCTTTTTTTAATCCTTTTTCTAAATTTATAAAAATTAGAAAATAAACCCTTTTTCTTTTGATTTTTACCCTTTTGATTGTATTTGATCCACCCCTTCGATTGATTGTATAGTATCTCAAAACGCACAATGCCGAAAAACTTACCCTCACTTTTCTATTGAAAAATCAAATGTATATTTTCATCCAAAAAAGCCAAAATTTATGACAAATGGGAACCATTAACTATTCGTTGACTGAGAATTCCTGAATGATTCTTGGGTTTGAATCTAAAATTTGGTTTGCCTAATGACATAAGAAAATACAAATTGATACATACTTAATCAGTATTGATTCTTTTGAATCAAAAATCCTTCTCAATTTCCATTATAACAAAAATTATAAGTATATGTAAACCCCAGAGCGTAAATTGTTACACAGATACCAAATTGGGTATCTTATTTATATTGCCTATAAATAAAGGGAATTTGTTGGAACAAAAAAAGGCCCGGCTGGGTATTGACCGGGCCAGGCCCAAAAGGCACTTCGAACAAAATAAAAGCAAGAAGGTCTTCTTTATTTATCTTTCTATTTGGATCTTTCGAGCATCTAAATGGAATTGCTAATTATATAATAACGATAAAGAATGTCAAAGAAATACTTTCTTTAATCCTTACTTGATGTGTAATGTAAGATAGTAATTATCTTTTTCAATTGGGAGAGATGGCTGAGTGGACGAAAGCGGCGGATTGCTAATCCGTTGTACGAGTTATTCGTACCGAGGGTTCGAATCCCTCTCTTTCCGTTTCCGTTGATGACTTTCCATTTTTTTCTTTCAAATTGCGCAACCCCCTTTTTATTTTTTTACTAGTTAAACGTGTGGAATAGATAAAAGAAAATCTTAATAAAATTGTAAAATCAAGCAAGAAAAACGAAATTTTTATTTTATTCTTCACGTCCAGGATTACGTCCTGGATCATTGGATAGGAATCCAAAGATGAAGAGAGAAACAAAGAATATTACTACTGTGTAAACGAAAAGTTTGAGAGTAAGCATTACACAACCTCCAAGATCATTTTTTGAAAAAGGAAAACGAGAAAAGATAATAGATCCTCCATTTTTATATCACATATCCTATTTTGACACCAAGAAATGAATTCTAGAAATAGAAAAGAATGTTCAGAAATTCAAATGAAGTTGAAATTTGTAATAAGAGTCTTTGATTACCGCAAATCACTTTCATACCCACAATTAGATATTGTAAGGGACCCTAACCTAATAAGGTATTTCGCCGGAAAAAGGGTTAGAATCGGGAAATGGGGCGAACCGGATTTCTCGCAGCTATCCAAGAATTTCAATGTTTGAATCGAAGGTTCATACTGTCAGACTTATTTGATCTTATCAATTGTTATAATTTTTCTCGAATAAATCATGAATTTTCTAGGATAGTATTAAAGATCTTATCGAAAACTTACAGCAGCTTGCCAAACAAAGGCTAAAAGAAAAAAGAACAGGGGTATTACTGGCATAACATCTACGATTGGATTCAAAAAAGCATAGGCTTCGGGCAATTTGGCGAAGAAAAGACTACTCGGATAAAGGGCAGAATTAAGACAGATCAAACTAACGATATTAAGCATAACAGACATTTTGTTCGTCGAGATAATTGCATTTTGATTGAGTTATTGATATAAGGAAAAATGAAGAAAGTAAGGTAGACAAAAAAATCCTTCTTTTTCCACCCAATCAAAAATCCTCCAATTCTCAAAGGAGAATAGAAGAAATCATACTTTCATACAATATCTTAATTGAATTATATGTAATGATCAATAAATTCAGTTGAATTCTAGATATACACATGTCAAAATCCTAGCACGAATCTATAATATATTCTATAAAGAATAAAGATTTTCTTTCTATAAAGAATAAAGATTTTCTATAGTATAGTTGGACTGGAATTGACGAACACTTAATACCAATATTATTCTTTATTAGTATTAGTGTCCAATAAAAATATAAATGGGGCGTAGCCAAGTGGTAAGGCAACGGGTTTTGATCCCGCTATTCGGAGGTTCGAATCCTTCCGTCCCAGAGCATATCCATTGTATCCGAATACAGCTTTTTTGTTCAACAAGATTATGTTTCAAGGCCTAATATTGGATAGAATATGATTCTTCTTTCTTTTCTGATTTTGAATGATTCTTTTCGTAATCATATCTCAGTTTTTCACAAACTGAACTAAATCTGGTTCAAATGACATGCAAATGTAACTGAATCCTTTTGTGATCCAGATAAGATGGGACATAGATCACCGTTGCAGAAAGATTACTTAACCTCAGGTTAAACAAAATATGAAAATACATATAAAACGAGGAAGTGCTTAGCCTATAGGTATGTATTGTTATCCTATTTCAGTGACAATAGTCTTTCTATTTTTGTGAAAAATAATTTGCATCCCTAAAATATTAAAATTTAAATATTTAACAATGATATTTATTTTTATTGTTCGATCTATTTAGCTTATTTGCTTTAAATCATTGACAATTCGATTCGAAAAGAAACAGAGATGGATCTTTATTATGATAATCAAATATAGTCTTTACTGTAAAACTTGACTCAAATAATGATGTATAAGTAGGAAACTTTTTCAATTATCAAGATTTGTAATGATTCCTTATGGGTTGAATCTTTGGGAAGTTGGAAATGGGTCAGTCTATCTTATTGAGTCACTTGAAGAGGCAGAGTCAAATAGAATTTCTTTATTCGTGTTATTTCTGTTTAGTTATGTTATTTCTATATTTATATTTCTTCATATTTCTATTATATATTTTTTTAGATAGAGATTTATAGAAAAATGTTCCATTCATACAAAAAATCGGGGGTCTTGCTAAGATTTTTTCAGAAAAATATTTATTATCTATGTAGATAAGAAAAAATATAAATTACTATGTCTCTGTACCGACTGAACCAATGACTATTCATGATTCCATGATTGAATCAATTCCATACTGGTTCCAAATTAGAGGAATGTTATGGTAAAACTTCGTTTAAAACGATGTGGTAGAAAGCAACGTGCGACTTGAAGGACACGATCCGGTGTGGATTCTTATTCTTACATCCACCATTTTATATAGGAATGAAGGTGCTCTTGGCTCGACGTCGTTTGTTCTATTCTACTAGAACCCTTCTTTTTTTATTGGGTTGTAATGTAAATAGTTCATGATGGAGCTCGAGTAGAAAGTATTGATTAATTTCTCAGGGGCAACGATCTAGGGTTAATGCCAATCAATAAATTGGAACAACTTCGTAAGTATATCTTCGATATAGAAATTGAAAGGATCCGATTCGAGCAAATTTTCAATTCAAAAAAATTTGTTGGAACGGCTAAAACTTTTTTCGATCCACAGTGTATCGCGCGCGAATCAACCGTCGGTATGATTCTTTGATAGAAAGAAATCACAAAAGGGGTATGTTGCTACCATTTTGAAAGGATTAAGAAGCACCGAAGTAATGTCTAAACCCAAGGATTTAAAACAAAGATAAAGGATCCCAGAACAAGGAAACACCACTTCAATTGTCTCACGGATGCGAATAAAGAATCCAAATAGATTTTAAACGAGACAAAAGGGGGGTTAAAGACCACTCAATAAAAAAATATCTTAAAGAAAAATCTTTAAAATATTTGAGAATTATTCAACTTGAGTTATGAGTACAAATGATTTTTTATTTTTCAGGAAGGGTGCTAAATAAATATGAGTTAAATTATAGGATAATTTATTTTACGGATTCCTTTCCTATATAATTTTATCCATAGACAAAACTTCGAATCATTTTTTCTCGAGCCGTACGAAGAGAAAACTTCCTATACGGTTCTAGGGGGGGGGGGTTCTTTTTCATCTACATCTATCCCGATGAGCCGTCTATCGAATCGTTGCAATTGATGTTCGATCCCGAAGAGAAGGAAGAGATCTTCGGAAAGTGGGTTTTTATGATCCGATCAAGAATCAAACTTATTTAAACGTTCCCGCTATTCTCTATTTCCTTGAAAAAGGCGCTCAGCCTACAGGAACTGTTCAGGATATTTTAAAAAAGGCAGAGGTTTTTAAGGAACTTTGCCCTAATCAAGCGAAATTCAATTAAATTAAGGAAATAAAAACTAAGGGTAGGATAGTGATTTCTATATAATTTTGGATATCTTTTCTATACTATGTTTTTTTATTTCCTTCTTTTCTTGCTCTATTCGTATCTATTTATCATTGCTTTTATAGAATCTTTTTATTATT